AAGCTCCATAGATTATTTGCATTGTGCCTACTATTACTAACCAAGGCGAAAATAGAGAATGTGCGTGAGATAATAATTCCATATTGATCCGAACCAATCCATACGCTCCCATTTTTAATAAGATTCCGGCTAGAAGCATACAAGTACTGTAATGTGCTTCTCCGTGGGTATCTGGTAACCATGTATGTAGGGGTATAATCGGTGATTTGACAGCAAAAGTAATAAAAAATCCAATATAGAATATTATTTCCAAGACTACAGGATACGACTGATTAGCCAATGTTTCAAAATTTAATGTTGGTTCATTAGAACCATATAAACCGATACCCAAAACCCCCATTAAGAGAAAAATAGAACCTCCCGCTGTATACAAAATAAATTTTGTAGCTGAGTACAGACGTTTCCTCCCCCCCCACATAGATAGAAGTAGATAAACGGGAATTAATTCTAACTCCCACACGATGAAAAAAAGTAAAAGGTCCCGAGAAGAAAATAATCCTATTTGACCACTGTACATTGCTAACATCAGGAAATGAAATAATCGAGAATCTCGAGTAACCGGCCAAGCTGCTAAAGTCGCTAAGGTGGTGATGAATCCCGTTAGTAAAATGGGTCCTATAGAAAGTCCATCTATTCCTAATCTCCAATGGAAATCAAAAAAACGTATCCATTTATAATCCTCCACCAGTTGGATTAATGGATCATCCATTTGGAAATGATAACAGAATGTATAGGCCGTTAGAAGGAGTTCGGAGATACATATACATATAGTATACCACCGAATGGCCCTATTTCCTCTATGCGGAAGAAAGAAAATTAAGGAACCTGCAAATATTGGCAAAATTACAATTATTGTTAACCAAGGAAAATAATTCGTGGTAAAGACAAGATACACTTAGACCAGAAAAACCCGTGCTCAAAATTTTTTGAGCACGGGTTTTGTCGGTAAAAAAATCAAATGGATTCAAGTAAAATTTTCTCGAACGTATTAATAAGCTAGACCCATACTGCGAGTTGTTTCATGCCATAAATAAACTCGAACACTCAAGAAATCCGTTGGACAGGCAGATTCACATCTTTTACAACCAACGCAGTCTTCGGTTCTTGGAGCAGAAGCAATTTGTTTAGCTTTACATCCGTCCCAAGGTATCATTTCTAATACATCGGTCGGGCAGGCTCGGACACATTGAGTACATCCTATACACGTATCATAAATCTTTACTGAATGTGACATTGAATCTATACATTTTTGAACGTCATAAATTTTCGACCTAGTATAAGCTTATAAACAAATTCTATATTTAGTAGATACCAGACGAATCAACAAGTTATCAGAATTTTTAGAATCAATCTACTTCTGGATTGGTTTATGAGAAAGGTCCAAAATACTTTGATTTCTTTGATTTTTGCAAACAAGATCATACCTTAATGTAGCAAACATATTAATTCAAATTCCTTTATGAACATTAGAATTTATATGATTAATACTAGTTATTCAACAAATTCGATTGGTTAATACGAGTCGATTTTCGGTTACGATAAATTGATGAAACAATAGCTAGTCCAATAGCTGCTTCAGCGGCTGCAATAGCTATAACAAAAATGGAGAAAATGTCTCCTTTTAATTGACGATTATCAAAAAAATTAGAAAATGTTACAAAATTGATATTAACTGCATTCAATATAAGTTCAAGACACATAAGAGCTCTAACCATACTTCGACTTGTGATCAATCCATAGATACCGATAGAAAATAAATAGGCACTCAAAACAAGTAAATGTTCGAGCATCATTAACCAACTCCTTATCAATTTCAATCTAAACAATAATTCAATCGAATCGATGGACTCGCATATAACAAATATTCCATACTTGAATTCCTTATTTATTATTGACGAGCTAGAGCAATTGCACCTATTAAAGCAACTAAAAGAATTATTGAAACGAGTTCAAATGGAAGAAAAAAATCTGTTGATAAATGAACTCCAATTTGTTGACTATTAGTCATCAAATCTTGCTCTAGAATCTGGTTTGATCTTGTAGTCCAAATAATACCGTACCATGAGGTATCTGGAATAGTAGTAATTAGTGAAATAAAAAGACTTGTACAAACCATCAAAGTAACCCCATCCCCAATAGTCCAAAGATGAAAATCTTTGTAATAGTCTGAACCATTCATGAACATCACAGCAAAAATGATTAAAACATTTATAGCTCCTACGTAAATAAGTAGTTGCGCAGCAGCTACAAAGTAGGAGTTCAATAGAGTATATAATAAGGATATACAAACAAGAACCAACCCCAACGAAAAGGCAGAATAAATTGGATTGGGAAGTAATACTACTCCTAGACCTCCTAAGATTAGACCCGATCCCAGAAAGACTAAAAGAAAATCATGTATTGGTCCAAGTAAATCCATTTTAAAAAATAGAAATTGAAATACTTCATGACTTTATTGACCTGAGTAGGAAAAAAGAAGTTTCTTTTTTTTTATGATAGT